AAAATGGGTTTATATGGATCCTGGGGGGTTGAAAGCACACATCAAAATGACATTGACATAAATTGACAAGGTAATATTTCCATTTTTTCATCAGAAGAGGCGTATCCTTTGAGACAAAAATGGATTTTCCTTGATATCTAAGATAATGTATGAAAGGATCCTTGAGCAAGCATAGGCTGTCCCCCCAATCCTTAGTAAAGACTTCTACAAAATGTTCTATTTTTCCATAGAAATATATTCGCTCAAGAAAGACCTGAGAAAATGTTAATCGGAAATGAAAGGATTGATTACAAAGAAAAAAGAAAACGGACTCGTATTCATATACATGAGAATTATATAAGAACAAGAAGAATCTTGGAGTCTTTTTTGCAAAAAAAGAAATAGATTTCTTTGGAATAATACGACTGTTCAAATTCCAATACTCGTGAAGAAAGAGTCGTAATAAATGCAAAGAGGAGGGATCTTTCACCCAATAGCGAAGGATTTGAACCAATTTTTCTAGATGGATGGGGTAGGGTATTAGTCCATTTGACACATAATTTAAATGTGGAAATTTGCCCTCTAAAAAAGGAAATATTGAATGAATTGATCGTAAATTATGAGATTTTACTATTTCTGATCTTTCTAAAGAGGATACTAATCGTAAGGAAAATGGAATTTCCACAATAACTGCAAATCCCTCCGATATCATTTGAAAATACAAATTTTTGTTATACCTAAAAAATGTATTTTGGTTAGAATCATTAGCGGAAATACTCAAATGATTCTGTTGATACATTCGAGTAATTAAACGCTTTACGATTAGTAAACTATATTTATTGTCATAACCCACATTTTCTAACAAAATGGATCTATTTAAGTCACGATCATGAGCAAATGTATAAATATACTCCCGAAAAATAAGTGGGTATAGGAAGTTATTTTTTCGAGATCTATCTATTTCTAAATTTCTTTGAGATTTCTCTATTTTCATTTTTAATTCGATTTGATTGAAGCAAAGATAGGGGGTTTATTGGGTTATTAAATGATACATAGTGCGATACCATAAAAACAAAATAGTATAATATAAAAAGAATAGATACCTCGGAAATAGTTAAACTCACCAGCGGACCCTCTAATCCTCTCTTTTTTTCATCTAATTGGTTTATGTTCCTTTCTAATTGGTTTATGTTCATTATAGGGTAATAGGTGACTAGAAATCCTTTACTTTTTCAAGTCAATCACTCTTTTTTGATTTTGGAAAAAAAATTGCTTTATCAATATACTTTTTCTTCTACACATTCAATTTCCCTTCATAGTGGAGAATAGCTAATAGTTAGGACTCATTAAAAAAATCGAAAATACACTCAAGAAAAAGCTTTTCCCGCACCAGGCACTAATCTATTTTTAACGTCTAATTAGATCGGAAAATCATTCAAATTAAGAACGGGAGCTCGTTGCTTTTTTATTTACCTATAATTGGAGCCGCAGAGCTCTGTCCATTTATTAACTCGACCAAATCCCAACTTTGAATTTGAATTGATTTGTTTTTATGTTATGCACCAAGAATTCAAACAAAGTTTGTTTGGAGCGGATCCGGTAAGAATCAAATATTCTCTGAATTCTCCATTGATACGACATGCTGTTTTTTCCATTCATTCCTTTCAGGATCAGTCGTGGTCTTACAAATAATACCGCTGGTATGGACGAATCTCTTTCTTCGTACAAATGTGTAAAAGCTGTTAGCCGCACTTAAAAGCCGAGTACTCTACCATTGAGTTAGCAACCCCAATCCCAAATATAAATAAAATAATTAGGATAAAATAATTAGGTTATGTAGATAGAATCAAAATCAAAAATCAAAAGAAATCAAAAAGAATTAATAAAAAGATTGAATCGTACGACACAATCAAAACATTAAACTAACAAGAAATGAACACGAAATGAAATAGAAAAATTTATAAAATTTCGAATTGATTCGGATAAAAAAATAGATAAAGTTAAATAAAGTCAAAATTGATAGATTATCTCTTGTTTCTTATGCTATCTATTCTTCTATTTACTATTTAAAATTGAAAATAAAAAAAAAAAAAGACTTTTATATCACAGCAAATCCAATAAACCTATCATTTCAAAATCTAATAAACCTATCATTTCATTGGAATGAAAAACCAAACCGCTGGAATAGATATAAATCAATCTACAGATAAGATCTAATTACCCAGATCGGATTATATTTATTTGATACACTGTTGTCAATATGGTGTTAATAAAAAAATATCCAATGAAAAAAACAAAAGAATTAATTCAAATTAACCCCTTATTTTATTGAATCATATAAATATTTTTTGATTTCCAATATAAATATTAGCAAACCAATAAGATAAGACAAGATAAGACGAAGAAATAAGTAGTTCTCTTCGAATCTTCATCTTCAAGTGGCTCGATAGGACCGAGTCATCAATCTCACACTTCTTCAAGTACGGAAGATATTAGGTTGTTCAAAAAAACAATCTTTATTTTAATATCTATAATTTTGATATAGAAAAGAATATAGGCTCTGGGACGGAAGGATTCGAACCTCCGAATGGCGGGATCAAAACCCGTTGCCTTACCGCTTGGCCACGCCCCATTTCTATATTTGATTCAAAACTAATAAAACTAATATTGGTATTGGTTCTTTGTCAATTCCTACCCCCCAAAATATCTATGAACTAGATTAGCTTGTTATTCGTATTTTGATATGTGTAGATATAGAATTAAACTGAATTTATTGATCATAATATAGAATTCCATTAAGATATTGTATGAAAATATGATTTCTTTTATTCTTTTTTTAGCTGATAATTGAAGGATTTTTGATTGGCTGAGTTTAAAGTTTTTTGTCTACCTTAAACTCTATTTTATATTAATTTATATCCATTTTTATATGAATATTAATAACTCAGTCAAAATACAATTATCTTCAAGAACAAAATGTTTGTTATGCTTAATATTTTAAATTTGATTTGTATCTGTCTTAATTTTGCCCTTTATTCAAGCAGTTTTTTCTTCACAAAATTGCCTGAAGCCTACGCTTTTTTGAATCCAATCGTAGATATTATGCCAGTAATCCCTCTGTTCTTTTTTCTATTAGCCTTTGTTTGGCAAGCTGCTGTAAGTTTTCGATGAAATTTTGAATACTATCCTAGAATAATTAATAATTCATGAGTTATTCAAGAGAAAAAATTCTACTAATTGATAAGATCAGATAAGTCTTCTAGTTCTTTCTAGTTCTTTATAGTCTAGGCCCTTGATTCAAACATTGAAGTTATTGTATAAACGTGAAAAATCTGGATTACCTACCCCATCTCCTCATTCTGAACTTTTTTCCATTCTATTAAAAGAAACCTATTCGGTTAGATCTACCCGAAATATGGAATTTTCGGTATAAAAGCAAATTTTTGGCACACAAGACTCGACTCTTATTACATCTTATTACAAATGAATTTAGAAAAATGCTTTTCTATTTCGAAAAAGTTCTAGAAACCACTTCATTTCTTGGTGTCAAAATGGGATATATGGTATAAATATAGAGAATCTATTTTCTTTTTTTCCAAACAAAAAAAAAGATCTTGGAGATTGTCTAATGCTTACTCTCAAACTCTTTGTTTACACAATAGTAATATTCTTTGTTTCCCTTTTCATCTTTGGATTTTTATCTAATGATCCAGGGCGTAATCCTGGACGTGAAGAATAAAAAAAAATAAGGCTTTTTCCTTGCTTGATTTTTATTAAATGTTCTTAGAATTTTATCTATTCTACATCTTTAACTATATATATATAAAATAAAAAAAAAAATAAATAAAGAAAAAGATTTGAAAAAAATACGAAGTCATCAACGGAACCGGAAAGAGAGGGATTCGAACCCTCGGTACGAATAACTCGTACAACGGATTAGCAATCCGACGCTTTAGTCCACTCAGCCATCTCTCCCAATTGAGAAAAGATAATTACTATCTTACATTACACAACAATACACAACAAGTAGGGCTTGAAAAAAAAAGTCCTTCTTCATATACTTTTTTTTTTTTTTTATCTTTTTTATTACTATATTATTAGTATAATACTTCTTATATTACTCTTAATATATTAGTATTCTAATTAGTATTATAGTAATTTACTATTTAATTACTATTCTATACTATTCTATATTTAATTATTATTCTATTAATTATTCTAATTATTAAGATTAGAATTATATATATATATATATTTTTAATCTATTCTTTTTTTTTTCATTTCGTCCGAAAAGTCTTTTTTTATTTCCACGTCCTGGCCCGTGTCACGGGCCATTTTTTATTTTTTGTTGCAACAAATTAGATAAGATAAAAAAAGTTATTTTATTTGATTCAAAAATACTTGTTATTGGAATTTTTCCATTCTTCTAATATAGAATCAATGCAACGAGTCTTCTTTTCCTAATCCTCATTAGGTTGCATGAGGAAATACAATACATCAACGCCCTAATTTTCATAATTCTTTTTTTTTTTTTTTATGACCCTATTGATTCTCTTACTCGACAAAAAGCTTGTTTATATACAATAATCGCAGCATAGCGGGTATAGTTTAGTGGTAAAAGTGCGATTCGTTCTATTAACCCTACTGCAAATAGTTAAGGGATCCGTCGGCGCATATTCCGATCAAAAACTTTATTTCTAAAAAGGATTAAATCCTTTACCTCTCAATGAAAAATTCGAGGAAGAATATATATTCTCGTGATTTGTATTCAAGAGTCAATTATAAATTGAAAAATTGGATTATGAGATTACGAAACATAATTTTTTTTTTATTGGATTAATACTTCCAATTGAATGAGTATGAGTAAAGGGCCTATGGATAAAGACAAAAAAGTGTATTTCTAATCGTAACTAAATCTTCAATTTTTTGTTTGTTTTCTATAGTCGAGATTGAAGCAAAATAAGTATTAAATGATGACTTTGGTTTACTATAGACATCGACATCTTGTTTTAGCTCGGTAG